GGAGAGAGATACTATTTCACCAATTGAGTCACAGGTATCTAACATATTGATACCTAACGATTTTCCGCAAAGTGGCAACGAAGGGTATAACTTGTACAAATCTTTCCATTTTCCAATTCGATACGATCCATTCGTTCATGGAGCTATTTACTCGATCGCAGACATTTCTGGAACACCTCTAACAGAGGGACAAATAGTCCATTTTGAAAGAACTTATTGTCAACCTCTTTCAGATATGAATCTACCTGATTCAGAAGGGAAGAACTTGCATCGGTATCTCAATTTCAATTCAAACATGGGTTTGATTCACACTCCATGTTCTGAGAAATATTTACCATCCGAAAAGAGGAAAAAATGGAGTCTTTGTCTAAAAAAATGCCTTGAGAAAAGGCAGATGTATAGAACCTTTCAACAAGATAGTGCTTTTTCAACTCTCTCCAAATGGAATGTATTCCAAACATATATACCATGGTTCCTTACCTCGACAGGGTACAAATATCTAAATTTCATATTTTTAGATACTTTTTCAGACTTATTGTCGATACTAAGTAGCAGCCAAAAATTTGTATCCATTTTTCATGATATTATGCATGGGTCAGATATATCATGGCGAATTCGTCAGATTCCATTGTGTCTTCCACAATGGAATCTGATAAGTGAGATATGGAATCTGATAAGTGAGATTCCGAGTAATTGTTTACATAATCTTCTTCTGTCCAAAGAAATTATTCATCGAAATAATGAGTTACTATCGATATCGACACATCTGAGATCGCTAAATGTTCAGGAGTTCCTCTATTCAATCCTTTTCCTTCTTCTTGTTGCTGGATATCTCGTTCGTACACATCTTCTCTTTGTTTCTCGAGTCTATAGTGAGTTACAGGCAGAGTTCGAAAAGGTCAAATCTTTGATGATTCCATCATACATGATTGAGTTACGAAAACTTCTGGATAGGTATCCTACATCTGAACTGAATTATTTCTGGTTAAAGAATCTCTTTCTAGTTGCTCTGGAACAATTAGGAGATTCTCTAGAAGAAATACGGAGTTTTGCTTTTGGTGGCAACATGCTATGGGGTGGTGGTCCCACTTATGGGGTCAAATCAATACGTTCTAAGAAGAAATATTTGAATCTCATCGATCTCATAAGTATCATACCAAATCCCATCAATCGAATCGCTTTTTCGAGAAATACGAGACATGTAAGTCATACAAGTAAAGCAATCTATTCCTTTATAAGAAAAATAAAAAATGTGAATGGTGATTGGATTGATGATAAAATAGAATCCTGGGTCTCGAACAGCGATTCGATTGATGATAAAGAAAGAGAATTCTTGGTTCAGTTTTCTACCTTAATGACAGAAAAAAGGATTGATCAAATTCTATTGAGTCTGACTCATAGTGATTATTTATCAAAGAATAACTCTGGTTATCAAATGATTGAACAACCAGGAGCAATTTACTTACGATACTTAGTTGACATTCATAAAAAGTATCTAATGATTTATGAGTTCAATACATCCTGTTTAGCAGAAAGACAGATATTCCTTGCTAATTATCAGACAATTACTTATTCACAAACCCTTTGGGGGGCTAATAGTTTTCATTTCCCATCTCATGGAAAACCCTTTTCGCTCCGCTTAGCCCTACCCCCCCCTAGGGGTATTTTAGTGATAGGTTCTATAGGAACTGGACGATCCTATTTGGTCAAATACCTAGCGACAAACTCCTATGTTCCTTTCATTACAGTATTTCTGAACAAGTTCCTGGATAACAAGCCTAAGGGTTTTCTTATTGATGATAGTGACGATATTGATGATAGTGATGATAGTGATGATAGTGACGATATTGATGATAGTGACGATATTGATGATAGTGACGATAGTGACCGTGACCTTGATATGGAGCTGGAGCTTCTAACTATGATGAATACGCTAACTATGGATATGATGCCGGAAATAGACCGATTTTATATCACCTTTCAATTCGAATTAGCAAAAGCAATGTCTCCTTGCATAATATGGATTCCAAACATTCATGATCTGGATGTGAATGAGTCGAATTACTTGTCCCTCGGTCTTTTAGTGAACTATCTCTCCAGGGATTATGAAAGATGTTCCACTAGAAATTTTCTTGTTATTGCTTCGAGTCATATTCCCCAAAAAGTAGATCCATCTCTAATAGCTCCGAATAAATTAAATACATGCATTAAGATACGAAGGCTTCTTATTCCACAACAACGAAAACACTTTTTCACTCTTTCATATACTAGGGGATTTTACTTGGAAAAGAAAATGTTTCATACTAATGGATTCGGGTCCACAACGATGGGTTCCAATGTACGAGATCTTGTAGCACTTACCAATGAAGCCCTATCGATTAGTATTATACAAAAAAAATCCATTATAGACACTAATATAATTAGATCTGTTCTTCATAGACAAACTTGGGATTTGCGATCTCAGATAAGATCGGTTCAGGATCATGGGATCCTTTTCTAT